ACCTAGAATCATATCTTCATTATCTAAACGAACCCGGAACATGCCGTTGGGAAGCGATTCAGTAATTAAACCTTCATGAATCCATTTTTGTTCTTTCATTACAGGTAAAACCCCCTTGAAGTATCAACTAGTGGAGGAAGAACCCTATTAGACAACCCACCCCTTCTCTTGTCTTTTTTATTTTTACAAATAAGAAGTTTCGTATTGAATTCAGATATTAGAAGGATTACCATATATAACACAAAATTTCTCCGCCTATTCTTTCTAGTCGAGCCTCTCGGTCTGTCATTATACCCCGAGAGGTAGAAAGAATTACAATCCCCATCCCACCTAAAATTCTCGGAATTCTTTGATAGTTAGAATAGATTCGTAGACCCGGCCGACTGATCCGTTTTAAATTTAAAAGATTTCTATAAGTCCTTTTCCTATTCCGTCTATGTCGTAGGGTTAAAACCAAAAAAGATTTGTTGTTTTCTCGATGTTTTCTCACGTTTTCGATAAAACCCTCTCGTAAAAGTATTTTAACAATACTTTGGCTGATATTAGTAGATGCTACTCGAACCGCGCTTTTTCTATACATATCGGCATTTCGTATAGAGGTTATTATGTCAGCAATAGTATCACTACCCATGATTAATTAAAATTATTGGTGCCTCCAAATTTGGATATAATCAACATGTTTTTCTTTTTTTTTTTTTTTACGTATTTGTTTATGAATAGTAATTTTGAAAGGTATATACGTGAGACAAAATTTACTAAATGAATCTTAATCTATTTCTTTTAAATACCCTACTATATATACCATATCGTGGTCTCATTTTATAATACCTCGGGAGCTAATGAAACTATTTTAGTAAAATTGAACTGTCTCAATTCTCGGGCAATCGCACCAAAAACTCGCGTTCCTTTTGGATTTCCTTCTTGATCAATCACAACTGCAGCATTGTCATCATATCGTATTATCATACCGTTGTCACGTTTAAGTTCTTTACAAGTACGGACAATTACAGCTCTGACCACTTCTGATCTTTCTAGAGGCATATTTGGAACTGCGTCTTTGATCACAGCAACAATAACGTCACCAATATGAGCATATCGACGATTGCTAGCTCCTATGATTCGAATACACATCAATTCTCGAGCCCCGCTGTTATCTGCTACATTCAAATGGGTCTGAGGTTGAATCATATCATTTTTTTTATCTGTTTTTTACAATACAAAGGTCGAAGAAAAAAAGAAATATTGTTTGTCCAAAAAAAGAAACCTGCACTCGCTATTTTTTTTACCCAAGGCCTATTTCTTTTTTATCCGGAAATGATGAATTGAGCTCGGATAGGCATTTTGGACGCTGCTATTGAAATAGCCCTTCTGGCTATATTTTCTGTTACTCCACCCATTTCATAAAGTATTCGACCTGGTTTAACAACAGCTACCCAATATTCGGGAGAGCCTTTACCTGAACCCATACGTGTTTCGGCGGGCCTTACTGTAACTGGTTTATCTGGAAATATACGGACCCATATTTTTCCACCGCGACGTGCATTTCGTGTCATTGCTCGTCGACCTGCTTCTATTTGTCTAGATGTGATCCAAGCGGGTTCAAGTGCCTGAAGAGCGTATTTACCAAAACAAATATCATTACCTCGATAAGATATTCCCTTCATTCTTCCTCTATGTTGTTTACGGAATCTGGTTCTTTTGGGGTTATAGTTGATGGTTTGTTTTGAATTCCATCTCTACTACAGAACCGGACGTGAGAGTTTCTTCTCATCCAGCTCCTCGCGAATAAAATGAATTCAAATTCAAGATTTTGAATTCAATTCAGGTAGAATATAATTTGAATGAAGATATACATGTATTTAATAAGTAATATACTGAACCATGGATTTCATTTAATCTAGATCAAATCTATTATGAATTTGTATATCTTGTTTGTATAGATAACTAAATATATTAAATAACTTATTAAATAACATAACTATTTTTTTATTATATTTAGTTTATCTATTTATCTATTTTAGAATGTTAAAACGAATCTTTATTTTGTTTTACTCTTTATCGTATTGGATTGACCCAAATTTAGCAATCCAAGAAAATAAAGTTTTCGCGGGCGAATATTTACTCTTTCAATTTCTATTTCAGTTCTATCATTAGTTCATAACTTTTCCGAATAGATGAATTGGTCTCTGGTCGGTTCCGCCATCCCGATCCATGAATCATTCGAATTCATTTTCACTAGAATCTTTTGAATTCACAGGTTCCATCGTTCCCATCTCTTCTTACTTAATGGTTAGGTCTGAATTCTACAATGGAGCTATTAGTTCTTGAGTCAATATTCTTAGTCTTTATTGGCTCGAAGCTCTTTATTTTTTGTTCGATGAGCGGATCCATTTAATGTTAATGATGAATCCGTATTGATGCTTTATTACACAGCTTTTTTCTGAGATGACTCATAGACCTTACATATTGGAATTCTATATCATCAATATTCTTTTTCTTT